CTGCTTCTATTTCTACTTTCCGTAAGCGAGCCCGGGCTTTTTCCAGCTGTTCGATGGCCCCCTCGCGCAATTCTTCTGAATTTCTAATAGTATTCAAGATTCTCTGTTTTCGATTATCTAATAAATCACTTAATGAAAGTAGATTATCTTTCCATTCATTTCAAAAATTCCATGATCCCTTCCCGAACCAAACATGAATCTTTCGATTCATTTGGCTCTCACGCTCAATGTAAATTCCCATATCTTTATTGTTAATGTAATGAGCCTATCCTCTATTCTCTTGTCATATTCCAAAATGAAATCAAAATATCAAAAGGAATCACTAATCCAAGACCAAAATTTTCGGAGGACTCTTCTGACCAAACAAAAAATATGTAATTGTCAGCAAAGTTGTTTACTTTTTTTAATCCAAGAAGTTTTTCTTACTTTATACACAATACATAGGTCATCGATTCAGCATTGGCTAAAAAAGGGGATAAAATCCCTAATAAGTAGTTCAAATCATTTTATCGATATGAGTGTTCTATATTGATAAAATATTTATTTTGAAACCATCTCTATATTAACATAGTGGTAGAAAGAGTACCATGCTGCGTCTGGACTTCAAACAGTTTAGCTTTAACCATGTTAATGGTCCCCCATTATTGGTTGATAGAGAATCAAAGTGGATTTTCCAATAAATTACGAAATGCTATAGTTCTTACATATGATTTCTGAATTTATTCAGAAGTAATTCGCGAGATCATGCACCCTTCTTTCTTAGGTATAACTTTCCTAGTTATAACAGAAAAAGTACAGCTGGTTGGATCCAGCCTATTCTTGAAATAAACAACTCGCACACACTCCCTTTCCAAAAAAGATCAAGACCCCAAGCACTACACTTAGATTTATTAGATTTGTTGCTAAAATATCGGTATTAAACCCGAAACTCCCGGCGGATGGCCAGTGGCCCAAAGAAACGAAAGAATCGGTTACATTTTTCATAGGATCTCCTCGTATAGATAGACTAAAAAATAGAACAGAGTTCTTTTTGTATTACTTTGCCCTCTTTTTTATATATATATATTTCTAGTTTCCTACTTTCTAAATCGAATCAAAAATATATTCTATTTAGAAATCATGAATTACCTCCTTGGTTGCAACCCCTCTTAAAAACTAAAAAAAGGCCTACGAACACGAACGGGAAGGATGAAAGCGAGTTGGTATGCTAATTCCTCTCAGCCCTTCCCGTGGGTTATTTTCTCAACGAATAAGTAATTCTAGGAATGAAATCTTTATATAATTCGAAAAAGCAAAGCACAAGTCCAAGGCAATAAAATATGAAAAATTTTGATTTTTCATATTTCTAATATTAAACAAAAGGATTCGCAAATAAAAGTGCTAATGCTACAACCAGGCCATAAATTGTTAAAGCTTCCATAAAAGCTAGACTAAGCAATAAAGTACCTCGTATTTTTCCCTCCGCCTCGGGCTGTCTCGCGATACCTTCTACAGCTTGACCCGCAGCAGTACCTTGACCAACTCCAGGTCCAATAGAAGCAAGCCCTACAGCCAATCCAGCAGCAATAACGGAAGCGGCAGAAATCAGTGGATTCATGATAAGTTCCTCGTACCAAAAAAAAAATGGTTAATGATACACTCAACCAATGAACTATGACTTAATTATTCCATTGCTACGATTCATCCAGTCGAAGTAACTACGAACTTCGAATTCAAGTAATAACATTCTTGAATCATCAAAACTACTTCGATATCTCTTTTTTGGTTTCTCTCGAGAAAGTCTTTGTGAATCCATACAACTTTAGGTTTTCCTTTTCTTTGTCCCGACCCGCTCTTTGAATTCTTCGATTTTTTATTGACTTCATCCGTTTATTCATTCAACGCACAGTCACAAATGAGACAGAAGGACTTCCATAGAATCCCCATCTACATTCACATTCGATTAGTAGGGCAAATTAAATATATCTTTAGCTCGTATATAACTAGTCAATATCTAATATCACATATACATGTCTTTCTTCCACAATGTAAACGAACTCTTCCTTCATCTTCAATTCAATCGGAAAGGATGCGTCTAACCCTTGACAAGAGTTAACTTATAGCCATTCAATTCCATATACCTAGTTCGACCTCCCCTCTACGAACCGTTTATGAATCCCCTTTTTTATAAATTATCCCTTCCCCCTTCTTTATCATTATCCCGCAACCTAAATGGATAATAAATGGATAAATTGATTGGGCCGAATCGCAGCATAGAAATTGATTTGATTGATCTAAGTTCATACAATTTATTATTTCTTAATATTTTCGTTTGGTCAATCGTTGAATAAAATCAACTGAAACGGGGAATCATTCTATAGAACATCCTTTTTTTATTTAATCACACGTCGTAATACCACAAGGCTTCTTCGTCAAATTACGACTCCGAATAGTTAATATTCGGATTCGATGACCAATCTAAACCGAATATTCATTGAGGGGAAGGTATGATTATGATATA